GAGTTCAGGAATTATTAAATATGGGACTATAGGTGCGCATTCAATTGTCAAAAAAGAGGGTGTGGTTGAGTATCGAGGGGTCAAAAAAGTTAAGCCAAAATACCAAATGAAAGTGGATCGATTTTTTTTCATTCCTGAGGAAGTGCATATTTTACCCGAATCTTCTTACATAATGGTACGGAACAATAGTATCATTAGAGCGGATACACAAATCGCTTTAAATATAAGAAGCCAAGTGGGTGGATTGGCCCGAGTGGAGAGAAAAAAAAAAATAATTGAACTAAAAATCTTTTCTGGGGATATCCATTTTCCTGGAGAAATAGATAAGGTATCCCGACACAGTGGCATCTTGATACCACCAGGAACGGGAAAAACAAACTCTAAAGAATCAAAAAAATTGAAAAATGGGATCTATGTACAACGAATCACACCTACAAAAAAAAAGTATTTTGTTTTGGTTCGACCCGTAACCACGTATGAAATAGTGGATGGTATAAATTTAGCAACACTCTTCCCCCAGGATCCGTTTCCGGAAAAGGATAATATGCAACTTCGAGTCGTCAATTATATCCTTTATGGAAATGGCAAATCCACTCGGGGAATTTCTGACACAAGTATTCAACTAGTTCGGACTTGTTTAGTGTTGAATTGGGACCAAGACAAGAAAAAGTCTTCCGCAAAAGAGGTCCATGCTTCCTTTGTTGAAGTAAGTACAAATGGTCTGATTCGAGATTTCCTCAGAATCGACTTAGTAAAATCCCGTATTTTGTATATCAGAAAAAGGAATGATCCGTCAGGTTCCGGATTGATCTCTGATATTGGGTCAGATCGTACCAATCAAAATCCGTTTTATTCCACAGCAAGGATTCAACAATTTTTTAGCCAAAATCACGGAACTATTCGTACGCTGTTGAATAGAAATAAGGAATCCCAATTTTTGATAATTTTGTCATCATCTAATTGTTTTCGCATGGGTCCATTCAACGATGTAAAATATCACAATGTAATAAAACAATCAATTAAAAAGGAACCTCTAATTCCAATTAGAAATTCGTTGGGTCCTTTAGGAACAGCCCTTCAAATTGCAAATTTTTATTCATCATTTTTCCCTTTAAAAACTCATAATCAGACCTCAGTAACGAAATATTTACAGCTTGACAATTTAAAACAGACTTTTCAAATACTTAAATATTTTTTAATAGATGAAAATGGGGGAATTTTGAATCTCGATCCAGGCAGTAACATCGTCTTGAATCCATTCAATTTGAATTGGCATTTTCTCCATCATAATTATCATCATAATTATTGTGAAGAAACGTCTACAATAATCATTCTTGGGCAGTTTATTTGTGAAAATATATGTATAGCCAAAAATGGACCACACCTAAAATCGGGTCAAGTTTTAATTGTTCAAGTTGACTCTCTAGTAATAAGATCAGCTAAGCCTTATTTAGCGACTCCGGGAGCAACTGTTCATGGGCATTATGGGGAAATCCTTTACGACGGAGATACGTTAGTTACATTTATATATGAAAAATCGAGATCTGGTGATATAACGCAGGGTCTTCCAAAAGTGGAACAAGTCTTAGAAGTACGTTCGATTGATTCAATATCGATAAACCTAGAAAAGAGAATTGAGGGTTGGAACGAACATATAACAAGAATTCTTGGAATTCCTTGGAGATTCTTGATTGGTGCTGAGTTAACTATAGTGCAAAGTCGTAGCTCTTTGGTTAATAAGATCCAAAAGGTTTATCGATCCCAGGGGGTGCAGATCCATAATAGGCATATAGAAATTATTGTACGTCAAATAACATCAAAAGTATTGGTTTCAGAGGATGGAATGTCTAATGTTTTTTTACCGGGGGAACTGATTGGATTGTTGCGAGCGGAACGAACGGGACGCGCCTTAGAAGGAGCGATCTCTTATCGAGCCATCCTATTGGGAATAACGAAAGCATCTCTGAATACTCAGAGTTTTATATCCGAAGCAAGTTTTCAAGAAACTGCTCGAGTTTTAGCAAAAGCCGCTCTCCGAGGTCGTATCGATTGGTTGAAAGGCCTGAAGGAGAACGTTGTTCTAGGGGGTATGATACCCGCCGGTACCGGATTTAAAGGATTAGTGCACTGTTCTAATAACATTCCTTTGGAAACAAAAAAAAAGAATTTATTCGGGGGGGGAATGAGAGATATTTTCTTCCACCACAGCGAATTATTTGAATTTGAATCTCTTTTATAGGATTTAATGATTCTTAAGATAAGAGTAGGGGATTCATCTTTTTAACTATTTTTTTTTATTTGTTTTTGTTTTGTTGTGGTCATTTGATTTGTTAATAGTAATAAAGATAATAACGAATAGAAAGTAATAGCTTGGTTCGTGCATAAACATAAACGACCAATCTCCGGTCGAAGCGAAAGTTCCATCGGAACAATTATTTATTTCAAGATGCCCCCTTTCTTTTTTTTTTACGAGGGGGGAAGTGTGAGGAGAAATGGCAAGAAGATATTGGAACATAAATTTGGAAGAGATGCTGGAAGCGGGAGTTCATTTTGGTCATGGTACTAGGAAATGGAATCCTAGAATGGCGCCTTACATCTCGGCAAAGCGTAAAGGTATTCATATTACAAATTTGACTAGAACAGCTCGTTTTTTATCAGAAGCTTGCGATTTAGTTTTTGATGCAGCAAGTAGGGGAAAACAATTCTTAATTGTTGGTACCAAAAATAAAGCGGCTGATTCAGTGGCGCGGGCTGCAATAAGGGCTCGATGTCATTATGTTAATACAAAATGGCTCGGTGGTATGTTAACAAATTGGTCCACCACAGAAACGAGGCTTCATAAGTTCAGGGATTTGAGAACGGAACAAAAGACGGGAAAACTGAACCGTCTTCCGAAAAGGGATGCAGCTATGTTGAAGAGACAATTATCTCGTTTGCAAACATATCTGGGCGGAATTAAATATATGACGGGATTGCCCGATATTGTAATCATCGTTGATCAACAAGAAGAATATACAGCTCTTCGAGAATGTATCACTTTGGGAATTCCAACAATCTGTTTAATCGATACAAATTGTGATCCCGATCTCGCGGATATTTCGATTCCAGCAAATGATGACGCTATAGCTTCAATTCGATTAATTCTTAACAAATTAGTATTCGCTATTTGTGAGGGTCGTTCTAGCTATATACGAAATCCTTGATTAATAATAACTTGATTAATCATTAATAATAAGATAACTAAATTCTCTTTTTGAACTCCATAGATTTATGGAGTCGGTTACTATTCCCGAATCTCACAAAAGACATAAAAAAGCTGTGGATATTGTGTAATTAGTTTAGTTGGTATCCAAAATATACAATTTGGGTAGGCAAGTCCAAAAGGAGACGATTGAATCAAAATCATTACTTTTTTTTACGTAAAGTTCTATTTCTGTCAGAGGGCAATATGAATATTATATCATGTTCCATCAACACACTAAAGGGGTTATACGATATCTCTGGTGTGGAAGTAGGCCAACATTTCTATTGGCAAATAGGGGGTTTCCAAGTCCATGCCCAAGTACTTATTACTTCTTGGGTTGTAATTGCTATCTTATTAGGTTCCGCCGTTATCGCTGTTCGGAATCCACAAACCATTCCAACCGACGGTCAAAATTTCTTCGAGTATGTTCTTGAATTCATTCGAGACGTCAGCAAAACTCAGATTGGAGACGAATATGGCCCATGGGTTCCTTTTATTGGAACTATGTTTCTATTTATTTTTGTTTCTAACTGGTCGGGGGCTCTTTTACCTTGGAAAATCATACAATTACCTCATGGTGAGTTAGCCGCACCCACGAATGATATAAATACTACCGTTGCTTTAGCTTTACTCACGTCAGTAGCATATTTTTATGCGGGTCTTTCCAAAAAAGGATTAGGGTATTTCAGTAAATACATTCAACCAACTCCAATTCTTTTACCTATTAACATTTTAGAAGATTTCACAAAACCCTTATCACTTAGTTTTCGACTTTTCGGGAATATATTAGCCGATGAATTAGTAGTTGTTGTTCTTGTTTCTTTAGTACCTTTAGTAGTTCCTATACCTGTCATGTTCCTTGGATTATTTACAAGTGGGATTCAAGCTCTTATTTTTGCAACTTTAGCTGCGGCTTATATAGGCGAATCCATGGAGGGTCATCATTAACTGGTTTTTTTGAAATAGTCTAGTCTTTTTTTTTAGCTTAGCCCAACACAATACAATGTATGCGCACTTCAAAGATAATCCACTTAAGAACATAAATAGATAAATACGACAATCTAGAGGAATAGCAAAAAAGATTCCGGAATTGTAATAAAAAAAAGGAAAGAGATCTAAAAGATCTTTTTCCTAAAATTTGGACTTGGTCCATTTATTTTATTTATATCATATCTCCCCCCAATGAATATTCTTTTTATATTGTTCTTGTTTATTCAATTTCAATATTATGAATCATAATTTGAATAGAATAGGAATATCCATTTATGGCGTGTGATTTAAAAAAGATGCTCTATAAAAAAAAAGATTCCCATTTCAGTTGATTTTATATTCAATTCAACGATTGACCAAAAGAAATTTTTAATAAATAATAAATTCATGAACTTAGCTCAATCAAATACTAATATTTATTTTTATTTCTATGCAATGGCAATGATTTTGGACAATGATTTTGTTTACGTCCATTTAGATTGTATTCATGTGAGATAAATAAAAGGAAGAGACGAATTTACAAAAAACGAGAAAAATGGGGTTGTTTAGCAAAGGGGGTCAAATTAGGTATATGGAATCTAATGGCTATAAGCCAATTCTTGTGCATCCTTTTAAGAAAAAAGAATTCTTCTAGAATCCGATTAAATCCAAGATACGAATAGTTTGGTTTACGTTATGGAAGAAACACATGTATATGTGATATTAGAGATTGACTAGTTATATATGAATTAAAGATATATCGAATCAACCCTACTACTGTGAATTT